TGTCGATAGCCTCGGACCAATCAATCGAATATTGATTAATACGTAATCGATCGAACACTACTTGAAAAGGATTCTTCTGTTCAGAAACGAAATGTTCCAAATGTTCCTGGAAATTCTTGCTCCCATTGGACCATTTGTATCTATATGCATCAGGATCCCGATTCATGGATCTCTCAGTTCGAGAAATAAGAGGATCAAACCATTTCTTCTGACTCTTTTTAAAATTCGATAAATGTTGGTTGATCGTATATTTCATTATAGTTATATGATTCAGAGTATCATTTCCTATTCGATCCCTTTGAATTCCATATTCGAAGTTGCGATCGGATCTATTCATTAAAAAGAATCGATTCGATACATTTCTTCCATAGGTGCTATAATTGACTGCCTCCATTATGTTGTTGCTAGCAAATACCGCTGTTTTTAGTTTGGGATCTTCCAACTCATTCCCGCAGTAGATCCGGACCGACTCCTCATAAAAAAGAGGAGGTAGAACCAATAAAGATTTCTTTTTCGATTCATCTCTGGAGTTGAATACCTCATTCAAGAATTTTTTTTGATCCAACCCGTAGGAATCAATAGAAAAGGCAAATCCCCTATGAAACACCAGATCCGGCTCGGTTATTGATAGAGTGAATAGATCCGCCATTTCTGGGAATCTCTCTTCTGATTCAAAAAAATCGTGGCGTAACGCGTATCCCCCTTTGTTCCGGTCATGGAATAGATGAAAGAAATCAAAAAATGGATTTTTGTTCAAGAATGAAATCTTATTGGAACTGTCCATATCCGGTTCATCCTTCGGAACCAGATCCGGGATGTGATCTGGTTCCGAAGGATGAATTGAGACGGTATCTTGTAAATACGTAATTATCTTGAATATATCAACCATTTCTTTATTTTCCGCTCGCCTGGAAGGGACAAAAGAAACATCTTGTTTTTTCTTCAACAATTTAGGATCTCTAGTGGACCTCTCAGTAGGATTCGAACCCAGATGAAGTTCTGACCATCTGTCAGAGAAAAAAGAACGAATTGATCTTGTAGGATTCCCAATAAATTCTTCGATTTCTTCCGGAAGCAGATGATTATTCATCCGCTTCTCAGGTTCCGTGAATAGCCAGGACATGGAGGAAGATCCAAAAAGGCATTTCGGGAATCGATCTGATTCTATCTCTGTTCGTTCCGTTTGAAGAAAGGAAGGATCCCAAAGAATCGATCTCTCTTTTAGTTGCTGAATCTCTGTTTGATCGATCAATGTGTGATATTCTGAATTCTCATTTCTAACGGAATCGAAATGATCTCTGGATTGATCAGAAGAAGATCCTTTCCATTGGCTAGAATCCGTTACTTGAACGAAAATAGATCTTGTGGAATCATATTGAATATTTGACAATACATTCCGTACCTTGCTAAAAAACCGATCCTTGTTTACCAACCACACATTGTCTAACCAAATCCAATTCTCTCTCGAGACGTTCCTCAAAAAATTTGATTCGTGCTGATTCTTCCCCCAACTAACGAAGAGATCTTGGCGGAATTGCCACATATGAAATTGAGCACAATTTTGCAAAGAAATACCCCACTTGTTTCTCGAGAAGAGATGGGAAACATGCTCAATATCATTGGATTGCATAGTTGCCCCAGCTCCTTGTTGTTTGAAGAAACTCTCCCCCTGAATTGGTCTTTTTTCACGAAAAGCAGACATGAGATAACAAATCAAGTCTTTCCCTAAGATTTCGAATAGCTGTCCCGAATTCAAGTTGATTATGTTTCGGTTCTTCCTCGGAGAAAGACGATCAAAAAATTCCCAATCATGGTCCTTGCGGATCGGATCATCCGTATAGGATAAAAAAAGAAACTCCAGATATTTGCTATCTTTCTCTTTGAATGAGATCTCAATTCCAGCTACGGTTTCATTAGATATCTGACAACTAGAATCCCTCTTTTTTCCGATCCGGTTCCTCCACCACCGCGAACCCCGGTTAGATTCAGGCATGATACGCTTTTTCTTTATTGGGATAACCCAAGTACTCTCTTGCGGATCCATGAAACAACTCTCAGAAATCTTTTTCCCTTTTGGAAGATACAGGAGCGAAACAATCAACCTATTTCTATTGGAAGACCAAAAAGATTCTTCCAATGTCTCCTTTCTGGGTCCAATGGAATTCATAGGTATAGGAAGAAGCCCCATCAAATAGAGATTTTTTCTTTCGACCATCTTTCGATTGTTAATACGAGATATAAGGACCACTACTACAAGCAGTACTACACCTTTGGTCGTGAAATATCGATTGCTTGTTGCACCCTGTGAATCACGTGAAAGTAGGATACTCCAAATTCGGGGGTCAAAGAGTTTCATAAAACGTTCTTGGTGGAAAAAAATGTGAGTGAAAGATCCCACTGAATCGAATTTGATCCATGAATCTAAGAAATAGTGAGAATTCTTGATCTCTCTCAATTCGAATATCCAGGATTTGAATTGATGTCGTTTCATTGATTCCTC